TCTTATAAAGATTTAAAGAAAGAACAACAAAAGTTTTATTTTTTAACGGCTTCGGGGACGCAAACGAACCTTCCCTTTGGTTCTGTTCCCCCAAAACCCTCCTTTTTTAAACCTATTTTTAAAGAACTAAAAAAAAAAATTCAAAAAACGAAAAATAATTATTTTCAAGTTATAAGAGTTTTAAAAGAAATAACAAAAAATTTTCTACAAGATTCAAAAGAACCAAAAGAGGTGGTTATCAAAAACGTTTTATTTCTGTTTATAAAAAGAATAAAAAAAGAACTCTTAAAAGTATATCCAACTCGATTGTTTATATTGAGAGGGGTGTACGAATCCGGCGAAACTAACCAAAAAAAAGATTATATAATCAGGAATCAGATAATTCACGACTCATTTATCAAAATTAAATCTACAGATAATACAAATTTTTCACTGAGAGAAAAAAAAATGAAAAATCTGACTGATAGAACAAGCACAATCAGAAAGAAAACAAAGGGTCTTACGAAAGAAAAAAACAGCAACGCCAAGAAAAGAAGTAGTCCTAACAAAACAAGTTATAATGTAAAAGAAAAATCACCAAAAAATTTTTGGAAAATATTAAAAATAAAAAGAAGAAGCACTCGATTAATCTATAAATTAGATTTTTTTATAAAAATTTTCATTAAAAGAATATACATCGATATCTTTCTATGTATCATTCATATTGCCAGAATTCCTACACAACAAGTTCTTGAATCAATAAATTTTTGTTTTAATAAATACATTTACAATAAAAAAACAAACCAAGAAATAAAAAAAAAAAAAGAAATTAACTTTATTTCGACTCTAAAAAGTGCACTTTACAATATTAAGAATAGTAAGAGGAATTCACATCTTTTTTTTTCCCTATCCTCCTTATCACAAGCATATGTATTTTACACATTATCACAAACCCAAGTTATTAATTTATATAATAATAAGTTAAGATCTATTCTTGAGTATCATGGAACTCCCTTTTTTCTTAAGACTTCAATAAAAAATTCTTTTGTAACACAAGGAATATTTCATTCCGAATTAAGACATACGAAACCTCCAAGTTCTGAAACGAAGCAATGGAAAAACTGGTTAAGAGGTCATTATCAATACAATTTATCTCAGATTAGATGGTCTGGATTAATACCACAAAAATGGCGAACTACAATCAACGAAGGTGGTATGACCCAAAATAAAGATTTAACAGAATGGAATTCGTATAAAAAAGACCGATTACTTTATCACAAAAAACAAAAGGATTTTAAAGTATATCCATTACCAAGCCAAAAATACAATTTTACAAAATACTATATATATGATCTTTTATCATATAAATCTATTAATTCTGAAATTAAGAAGTCCTCATATATTATTTATGGATCACCATCAGAATTAAATACAGAATTAAATAACAACCAAAAAATTACTTTTAATTACAACAATTATAAACAAAATTTCTTTGAAAGCCTGGAGGAAATTCCTATCAATCATTATCTAGAAAAGGGTGATCTTATGTATATGCAAAAAAATACAGATAGAAAATATTTTGATTGGACAATTCTAAATTTTTTTCTAAGAAAAAAAAAAAATATTGAAGCCTGGACCAAAATGGATTATAACAGTAATATAAATACTAAGCTTGGAAGTAAAAATTACCAAAAAATTGATAAAATGAATAAAAACGATATTTTTTATCTGACGATTCATCAAAATTTAGAAAGAAATCTAATCAATAACAAAAAACTCTTTTTTTATTGGATGGAAATGAATGAAAAAATCCTAAACCCAATATCGACAAATCTGAAACTTCCGTTCTTTCCAGAATTTGTGACACTTTATAATGTATACAAAATAAAACCATGGATTATACCAAGCAAATTACTTCTTTTAAATTTGAATAAAAAAAAAAACATCAATGAAAATAAAAAATGGAATTTTTTTAGACCATCGAATGAAAAAAGATATTCTGAATTAATGAATCAAAATCAAGAAGAAAAAGAACTCGTAGGCCGAAGAGGCCTTAGATCATATGCACAAAACCAAGATATAATGAAAAAACAATACAAGATCCGGAATAAGATGAGACCAGAAATTATTTTCTTACGGAAACACTATTTGCTTTTTCAATGGATAATAGACGATGGTTTAATTCCGAATTTAACTGAAAGAATGATCAATAATATCAAGATATATTGTTACTTACTTGGACTGAGAAATCCAAGAGATACTACTATATCGTCTATTCAAAGGAAAGAAATAAATCTGGATATAATGGTAATTAGAAAAAAATTGACTCCTATAGAATTGAATAAAAAGGGGATATTTTTTATCGATCCCATTCGTTTGTCTGTAAAAAACGACGGATACTTTATTATGTATCAAACCGTAGGTATATCGTTGGTTCATAAGAGTACGTACCAAATTCCTCAAAAATATCGAAAACAAAGATATATCAATAAAAAGAAATTGGATGAATCTATCCCAAGAT